GTGATGATTTTGAAATCTTTTCTACTAGGTAAGCCATTATCCTTATGCATGAAGATAATAAATTCGGTCGTTGTGGTCGGGCTCTATTATGGATTTCTGACCACATTCTCCATAGGGCCCTCTTATCTCTTCCTTCTCCGAGCTCGGGTTATGGAAGAAGGAACCGAGAAGGAGGTATCAGCAACAACTGGTTTTCTTGCGGGACAGCTCATGATGTTCATATCGATCTATTATGCGCCTCTGCATCTAGCATTGGGTAGACCTCATACAATAACTGTCCTAGTTCTACCGTATCTTTTGTTTCATTTCTTCTGGAACAATCACAAAAACTTTTTTTATTATGGATCTACTACCAGAAATTCAATGCGTAATCTCAGCATTCAATGTGTATTCCTGAATAATCTCATTATTCAATTATTCAACCATTTCATTTTACCAAGTTCCACGTTAGCCAGATTAGTCAACATTTCTATGTTTCGATGCAACAACAAGATTTTATTTTTAACAAGTAGTTTTGTTGGTTGGTTAATTGGTCACATTTTTTTCATGAAATGGGTTGGATTGGTATTATTCTGGATACGGCAAAATCATTCTATTCGACCTAATAAGTATCTTATGTCAGAATTGAAAAATTCTATGGCTCGAATCTTTAGTATTCTCTTATTTATCACCTGTGTCTACTATTTAGGCAGAATGCCGTCGCCTATTGTCACTAAGAAACTGAAAACCTCAGAAACGGAAGAAGGGGGAGAAAGAAAGGAAGAAAGCGATGTAGAAACAACTTCCGAAACGAAGGAGACTAAACAGGAACAAGAGGGATCCACCGAAGAAAACCCTTCCCTTTGTTCGGAAGAAAAAGAGGATCTGGACAAAATAGATGAAACGGAAGAGATCCGAGTGAATGGAAAGGAAAAAACAAAGGATGAATTTCACTTTCAAGAGGCACGCTATCAAGATAGCCCAGTTTACGAAGATTCTGATCTGGAGACCCATCAAGAGAATTGGGAATTGGGAAGACTGAAAGAAGAAAAAAAGAAAAGAATGAATAGAAATTGGGTTGGTTGGGTTGAAAAAACTTTTGTCACTTTTTTTTTTGATTATAAACGGTGGAATCGTCCATTACGATATATAAAAAATGATCGATTAGAAAATGCCTTACGCAATGAAATGTCACAATTTTTTTTTTTTACATGTACAAGTGATGGGAAACAAAAAATATCCTTTACATATCCGCCCAGTTTATCTACTTTTTCTAAAATGCTAGAACAAAGAATTTCTTTGTACATAATAGAAAAACTATATGACGAGGATTTTTATAATTCTTGGATTTATACCAATGAAAAAAAAAAGTGTAATTTGAAAAATGAATTGAGAAGCCGAATCAAAATTATAGAAAAAAACGAGGAATCCCCGATTCTGGATATGCTTGAAAAAAGAACCATATTATGCGATGATGAAAATAAAAAAAAATGTTTGCCAAAAGCATATGATCCTTTTTTCAACGGACCATATCGAGGAACGAGAAAAAAATTTTCTTTACGTGCAATCATGGTAGAAAATGCTTATAAAGATACAGAAGATAAAGAATTAGTAGAAATTTTTTTTATAAATAAGATTCATGATCTCCTTTTTAAGGATTACGTTCTAAATGATTCCGTGGAACTCTACCGTCAATCATTTTTAAATTCTACAGAAGAAAAGGGAATTGATTCAGAAAGTCAAGCAAAATCTTTGCAATTTGTATTTGATGTAATTACAACGCATACAAAAGATCAAAAAACAATGAAAAAGAAATATATTGGAATTAGAATAGAAGAAGTCAGTAAAGAGGTTTCTCGATGGTCATACAAATTAACCGATGATTTGGAAGAAGAAGAAAATGAAGAAGATTTGGCTGAAGAAGATCCTTCTATTTATTCAAGAAGAGCCAAACGTGTGGTAATTTCTGACGATAATGATCAGAATACCAATTTTATTTCTATTTTTAGTACTAAAAATACTAGTAACAATGATGAAAATGATGATCAAACAGAAGAGGTGGCTTTGATAGATTACTCTCAACAATCGGATTTTCGTCGCAATCTAATCAAAGGATCCATGCGCGCTCAAAGACGTAAAGCAGTTATTTGGGACCTCTCTCAAGTCAATTTAAATTCCCCTTTTTTTTTGAATCGGCTAGACAAAGCATCTTTTTTTTCGTATTTTTATATCAACGAAATGAAGAATCTCATTTTGAGTAATTGGATGTGGAGAGAACAAAGATCGGAATTAAAAATTTCCGATTTTGGTTTAGAAAATGAAGATACAAAAGAAGAAAAGGAGAAAGAGAAAAAAATATATAAAAATGACCCAATAGAAATATCCGAAACTTTGGATACCTTTCTATTTGCTCAAGCAATAAGAAGTTTTCTATTATTAACTCAATCTTTTCTTAGAAAATACATTATATTGTCTTCATTAATAATATCTAAAAATATTTTCCGTATTCTATTATTCCAATCCCCCGAGTGGGACGAGGATTTCAAGGAATTGAATCGAGAAAGACATATTAAATGCACCTATAGTGGTGTTCAATTATCAGAAACAGAATTTCCCCCAAATTGGTTAACAGAAGGTATTCAGATAAAGATTCTATCTCCTTTCTGTCTAAAACCTTGGCAAAAATCTAAGGTACGATCTCATCATAGAGATACAAAAAAAAAAAATGAAAAAAAAGATTTTTTTTTTTTAAAAGTCTATGGACTGGAAGGAAAAATTCCCTTTAGTTCTCCCCGAAAACAACCTTTTTTTTTTCAACCTATTTTGAAAGAACTAAAAAAAAAAAAAATGAAAAAGAACTTTTTACGAATTCTAAAATTTTTAAAGAAAGAAAGAAAATCCTTTCTAAAAGTTCGAGTTATCAAACTAATAATGAAAAACCTAGAGAAAGTCAATCCAATTTTCTTATTTGAATTGAGGAAACAAAAAGTATATGAAACGAACAAAAACAAAAAATATTTCAAAAGAAATAATCAGATTCTTCGCGAATCCCCCGTTCTAATTCGAACGATAAATTCGTTAAATTATTCACTAATAGAAGAAAGAATCAGAGATCTCTCTGATAAGACAATCAAAATAAGGAATCAAATTGAACGAACCGTAAAAGAAAAGAAAAAAAAAGAAATAGTTTTAATTTCTGATAATAAAAAATCGGGTTCACAGAAACCTATTTGGAAAATATTAAAAAGTAAAAATATCCGATTAATGCGTAAATTACACTATTTTATCAAATCATTCATTGATAAAATATACATAGATATTTTGCTCTATACCATTTCTAAGATAAATGCACAACTTTTATTTGAATCAAAAAAAAAGACCTTTAAAAAATCCATTTATAACAATGAAAGAAATCAAGAGCAAGAAGGAATTTATGAAACAAATAAAAAAAAAATGAAAATGAATTTAAATTTTACTGTAAAAAAATTGTTTTCAAATACTTATAATACTGAGAATAGGAATCAAAATTCCAATACTTATTGGAATGTATCTTCCCTGTCCCAAGCATATGTATTTTACAAATTATCACAAACCCAATTACTTAACCAATTACTGAATCAGTATCACTTGAGACCTGTACTTCAATATCAAGGTAGCTATCCCTTTTTTAAGGATAAATTAAAAGACTTTTTTATGATACACGGAATATTCAATTCCAAACCAAGACATAATAAAATTCATACGTATGTAAGGAACGAATGGAAAAACTGGTTAAAAGGTCATTATCAATACGATTTATCTCAAAAAAAAAAGTCTCGATTAGTACCTAAAGAATGGCGAAATAGAATCAATCAACGTCCTATGATTCAAAACTTGGAATCAATCAAATTTGATTCATATCAAAAATGCAAATGGAAAAAACATTACAGATATGATCTTGTATCATATAAATACATAAGCCTCCCAAATTCATATATTTCTGGATCAACACTAGAAAGAAACGGGGACCCAGAAATTCCATATCATTTAAATAAATTGAAACCTGAATCATTTTATGTATTGGTAAATATACCTAGTAATGATTATATAGAAAAAGGATATCTTATTGATAGGAATACTATTTTGGATAGAAAATATTTTGATTGTAAAATTCTTCATCTTTGTTTTATAAAGAATATTGAGATCTGGACCAATGCACATATTGGCATAAAGATTCAGAAAAATACTAAGACTGAAATTAAGAATTTCCAAAAAAAGGAAAAAAAAAATCTTTTTTCTCCTACGATTGATCAAGAAATCAAATCACGCAATCAAAAAAGTATCTTTTTTGATTGCATGGGAATGAATCAAGAAGGGTTCTATGATACCACATCAAATCATGATACTATATCCAATCTAGAACCTTGGCTCTTCCCAGAATTTGTGCTACTTTTTGATATATATAAGATTCAACCTTGGATCATCCCAATCAAATCACTCTTTTTTCATTTTCATAGAAATGAAAAAAGGAAAAACATTTATATATCTTATAATAAAAAAAAATATCTTGAATTAGTAAATTCCAAGCAGGAAGAACACGAACAACAGGGTCAAGGAAATCTCGTATCGAATTTACTAAAACAAAAAAAAAAAAAAGCTGTTGAAGAAGATTACGCAAGATTAGAAACGAAAAAGGGTAGAAAAAAACAATATAAGAATGAAAAGGAACTAGATTTTTTTTTGAAAAAATATTTCCTTTTTCAATTAAGGTGGGATAATATATTTAATCAAAAAAGAATAAAAAATCTAAAGATATATTGTCTCCTACTTAGACTTATAAATAAGAAGGAAATTGCTATATCCTCTATTCAAAGAGGTGAAATAAATCTAGACGAAATACTGATTCTAAAGGACCCAGTTCCTACAGAAGTGATAAGAAAGGGAATATTTATTATTGAACCAATTTGTCTATCTATAAGAAAGGACGGAAAATCTATTCTATATCAAACTATGGATATTTCATTGGTCGATAATAAGAAGCACCAAACGAATAAAAAATACAAAAAAAAAAGATATAGTGAAAGGGGGGGGTTTGAAAAATCCATTGCACAACACAGCAACATATTTTGGAGCGGAGACAAAAATCATTACGATTTCCTTGTTCCTGAAAATATTATATCTCCCAGACGTCGGAGAGAATTTCGAATTCGAATTTGTTTTAATTCCCGTAATTGGAATGTTGTGGATAGAAATATAAGATTTTGCAATGAAAATAAAATAAGGAACTGTGGGCAATTTTTGAATGAGGACAAACATATTAATACAGATGGAAAAAATTTCATGAAATTTAAATTGTTTCTTTGGCCCAATTATCGATTAGAAGATGTAGCTTGTATGAATCGCTATTGGTTTGATACCAATAACAGCAGTCGTTTTAGTATGTCAAGAATACATATGTATTCACAATTCAGAATGAATTCAATTCCAACGAAAAATTCTAAAATTTAGAGTGGATTTCGTAGTGCATTAATTTTCACTAGGCGGGTCGGAATCCTTTTAAGTAAAAAGAATTTGTTCTCTTTCGTGAATACATATATGTTTTGTATATTTGATTTGTATCAAATATACAAAACATAAACAAAAAACGAAGTAATATATGAATGAAATCCAATTTTGATGTATACTAGAAGAAAATAACTGGCATAAGAAATATTATTCTTTTTCCTGATCGGTATCGGTAAAATTAACAGAAAATAAAGATATAAATTTTCATTTATGGTCCAAAATGCATTCATCTCAGTTATTACACAAGAAGAAAAAGAAAAAAATAGTGGGTCTGTTGAATTTCAAGTATTCAATTTCACCAGTAAGATACGGAGACTTACTTCACATTTAGAATTGCACAAAAGAGATTTTTTATCGCAAAGGGGTCTACGAAGAATTCTGGGAAAACGTCAACGATTATTGACTTATTTGTCAAAGAAAAACAAAGTGCGTTATAAGAAATTAATAGATAAGTTAAATATTCGGGAACCAAAAACCCGTTGATTTCATTTGATTCATTTGAGTTTCTTATTATTTTATTATTCTTATCCTTGTTCTTTTTTATTTTCAGAAAGAAGAACAGGAACAATACAAATAGAATGCAATACAAGAATATAATAAAAAGAATAAAAAGGGAATAATAAGAAAATATTGAGTTCTTCGTTTCTTCATACATATGCATATAGAAATTCTTATCATGATTCATTAACTAATGCCTAATTCTTTCTATTTATGAATAGAATTCATATTTGATTGAAGTATTAAGTTCTTGCTGAACAAAGAGAAATTTTGATTATTTTAATTATCTTATAATTATGAGGGATGAGATCAATTTGGAAGTACTTTTTCTTATTCTAGCAGACAGAATTTTATTGGTTGAATGGAGGCCTATCCAATATCTCTCCATTCTATTTACCTAGGGTCCAAGGAGAGCAATACTACTGAACCAGTCGTCCCTTAACCTTACATTTATTTGTGGCCGTAGAGGAGCCGTATGAAGCTTAGGTTTCATGTACGGTTTTGGAATAGCGATGGGAGCAATGATGTTGTCATCGACTAGAATTATTTAACAGTTCAAGTACAGTTGATATAATAGGGTTTCTAGTTTTTATAATATCTTCTCTAGCAGAATGTGAAAGATTACCTTTTGATTTACTGGAAGCAGAGGAGGAATTAGTAACAGGTTATCAAACCAAATATTCAGGTATAAAATACGGGTTATTTTATCTTGCTTCTTACCTAAACCTATTAGTTTCTTCATTATTTGCAACAGTTCTTTACTTAGGTGGGTGGAATTTTTCTTTTCCGTACATATCTCTTACTAAACTTTTTGGAATAAAGAAAATGTTTAGAATCTTTGTAATAGCAATTGGTATCTTTATTACTTTAGCTAAAGCTTTTTTGTTTCTGTTCATTCCTATCACAACAAGATAGACTTTACCTAGGATGAGAGTGGATCAGTTATTAAATCTTGGATGGAAATTTCTTTTACCTATTTCTCTAGGTAATCTATTATTAACAACTTCTTCTCAACTTGTTTCACTATAAATTAGAAGAAAAAAATAAATTCAGAGAAAACAATAATGAGATTCTAGATTCAGAACTTCTCTCAAACAAGAGAAAAAAACATAAATTTTATTCATGGATATCTAGAATATGTTCCCTATGGTTACAGAGTTCATGAATTATGGCAAACAAACAACACGAGTTGCAAGGTACATTGGACAAAGTTTCATAATTCCCTTATCCCATACAAATTGTTTATCTGTAACTATTCAATATCCTTATGAAAAATCAATCACATCAGAGCGTTTTCGGAGTCGAATTCACTTTGAATTTGATAAATGTATTGCTTGTGAAGTATGTGTTCATATATGTCCCATAAACCTTCCCATTGTTGATTGGAAATTGGAAAAATATATTAAGAAAAAACAATTGCTTCATTATAGTATTAATTTTGGGGTCTGTCTATTTTGCGGTAACTGTGTCGAATTTTGTCCTACAAACTGTTTATTGATGACTGAAGAATATGAACTTTCTACTTATGATCGTCACGAATTGAATTATAACCAAATTTCAGTTACCAATGTCAATAATTGAAGATTACACAATTCAAAAAGTTATAGTTATGGATTCAACAACTCAAATGAAAAATGAAAAAGCCTTTTGTTCAAGAACGATTACTAATTACTAAGATTCGGTTTTAAATAAAGTAGGATTAGCCAAAAAACTTTCTTTTATCTATCTAACGATTTTTATCTTTTTTTTTTTTGAACTTATTTCTATAATTCTTTTAGTTTCCTTGATAGAGCCAATTACTATGGCTCGTCAATAATCTAATAAGAAACAAGAACTTCTATTTTGAGAATTAAAGAAAAAATGGATTTAATCTATTTTCTTTCAATCTACTTTTAATAGATTCTTTTGTATAGAATATTCTATTCTATTATTCCCTTTTTTTCTTTCTTCTCTTTTTTTATGATCTAGAGCTACTAACCTATTTTATCTAGTATGAATCTGATATATAATAGAATCATCATAATATATTCAATTCTATATACTTCTATATACTAGAATAGGAATATAATAGTAAGAATATTAGAACTTAATATTCTCTATCTAAATTAGAAGTAGTTAGAATTAGATTCTTTTAGATTCTTTTTATTTGATTTGATAGAATTCAGATTTTCTATATGAATAGGATTACTTCGGATTCCTAGAATCTTACTAAAATCTCAATGGAAATTTTTCATCCTAGGAAATTAAATTGAATTAAGACAAAAATATAGAAATTCTCTAAATTCAATAAGAATTAAGATCTTCTTATTAATAGAAAAATAGAGTAAAATTAACATGAATTGAATTCGTATGTACAACTCATATTTCATGGTTATTGAAACGGAAATCAAAGTATCTTGGTCCTTTCTCATAAACATATTTGAAAATCTATTGATTCTTCAAATTTTTATAATTCATTGATTCATCTGGTGTCTACAATAGAAAAAATATAGGATTTCTTTCATTTTCTATTTTACCAGATCAAAAATCTTTTGTGTTAAAAACTGGAATTTCTAGACCCAATGTCACATTCAGTAAAAATTTATGATACGTGTATAGGGTGTACCCAATGTGTTCGAGCTTGCCCCACGGATGTATTGGAAATGATACCTTGGGACGGATGTAAAGCTAAGCAAATTGCTTCTGCGCCAAGAACCGAGGATTGTGTAGGTTGTAAGAGATGTGAATCCGCTTGTCCAACGGATTTTTTGAGTGTCCGTGTTTATTTATGGCATGAAACAACTCGCAGCATGGGTCTTTCTTATTGATATGTGACAAAAAACTCTACTTGAATCATTTGATTCCTCTTTACCGACCAAAGTCCGTACTCGAGAGAAAAAAATTTCTCTCGAGCACGGGTTTTCTCGTCAAAATTTATCTTGTCTTTATCACAAGTTATTTTCCTTGGTTAACAATACTTCTTGTTTTGCCCATATTCGCGGGTTCTTCAATTATCTTTTCCCCTCCTAGAGGAAATATGGTTTATAGTGGTATACTCTCTGTATATGTATCCTAGAGCTCCTTCTAATGACCTATGTATTTTGTTATTATTTCCAATTGGACGATCCCTTAACCCAATTGAAGGAGGATTTAAAATGGATCAATCTCTTTGATTTTCACTTGAGATTGGGAACCTATGGACTTTCCAGAAGACCCTTTTTACTGACAGGATTTATCACTACTGAGTAAAAAAAACCTGTACTCGGCTACAAAGTTTATTTTGTGCACTGCAGGAGGTTCTATTTTTCTCTTAATAGGAGTTTTAGGTATGGGTTTATATGATTCCAATGAACCGACACTAGATTTAGAAAAATTAGCGAATCAATCGTATCCTGCAGCATTGGAAATAATGCTCTCTTTCTGTTTTCTTATTGCTTATGCTGTCAAATCGCCTATGAGACCCCTACATACATGGTTCCCAGATACTCAAGGGGAAGCACATTAAAGTAAATGTATGCTTTTAGCTGGAATCTTATTAAAGATGGGAGCATATGGATTGATTCGGATCAATATGGAATTATTAGCTAACGCTCATTCGATATTTTCTCCCTGGTTGGTGATCGTAGGAATAATACAAATCATTTATGTAACTTTAATCTCTCTTGGTCAGCGCAATTAAAAAAAACGTAATGGAGCCATTTTACAAATACTCTCTCATGGATTGATTGGTTCTGCACTTTTTTCTTAGCGGGAACGAGTTGTGATAGAATATGTTTTGTTTATCTCGAAGAGATGGGGGGATATCTATCCCAATGCCAAAAATATTTACCATGTTTAGTAGTTTCTCGATGGCTTCTCTTGCATTACCAGGAATGAGTGGTCTTGTTGCGGAATTCTTAGTCTTTTTTGGAATAATTACCAGCCCAAAATGTTCATTACTTTTGTAATGGCAATTGGAATGATATTAACTCCTATTTTTTTATTATCTATGTTACGTCAAATTTTTTATGGATACAAGCTATTCAATATTCTAAACTCAAATTTTTTTGATTCTGGACCACGAGAACTATTTGTTTCGATCTGTATCTTTCTACCTGTAATATGAATTGGTTTTTATCCTGATTTCGTTCTCCCGTTATCGGTTGACAAGATAAAAGTTCTACTCTCTAAATTCTTTTTAGAAATTCCATAAGAAATAACAAATAATTTTCATTAATTAGAAAAAAAGTCTTAGAGTTCTTTGACTTTCCTATTTTCACGATTCTTTGTTGTACAATGAAAAAAAAAGAAGAGTGAATTAGAATTATAATGAGATACATCTAGAGTTTTTGAGAACCATTTGAATAATTCCTCCATTCAAACGGTTTTCAAAAACTCACACAAGTTGTGTATCAGACAATGTTTTTATGTATTCTTCATGTAGTTTATTTCATTAGATATTAATTGAAATGAACCATAACTATGGAACCCGATTCCTAATAGATTGATCCCAAAATAGCATATCCAAATTAGGAGAAATCCTATAGAAGCCACAAATGCCGAATTTGTGCCTTGGTCTTGCAATTTTGGATTTGTTCTAGTATGTAAATAAATTGCAAATATGGTCCAAGTAATAAATGCCCAAGTTTCCTTAGGGTCCCAATTCCAATAAGAACCCCATGCTTCATTAGCCCATACTGCTCCAGAAAGAATGCCTATGGTTAAAAAGGTAAACCCTAAACTAATGACACGATAACTCCAATAATCCAAACGCTGAATTAATTGATATTTGTAAAAATTTCGAAATGAGAGAAAGGAAGTCTTTTTTAATAAACTTCCCTTTTCGTTCAAACATTCCATCTCACCAAAGAAAAAAGACTTCCTAAAACTAAAAAAGCTTTTGTTTCTAAAAAAAAAATCGATGTTTTTTCGAAATGTAATCACTATAAGAGCAACTGATAATAATGATCCACATAAAAGAGCTGCATAGCTCAATAGCATCATACTAACATGCATCATTAACCACTGAGATTGCAGAGCAGGTACTAAGATTGCGGATTGTTGCATTTCAGTTGAAAGACCTGACGTGGCGAAACCTTGGGTAAAAATGGCACTAGGTACAGCTATTGCGCTTAAATCATTTTTAGGATTCCCTAGATACAGAATCATATGAATAATGGAGAAACTCCATGAAAGGAAGATTAAGGATTCGTATAAATTACTTAAGGGAAAATGTCCCGAAGAAATCCAACGAATAACTAAAAACCCTGTTATAGAGAAAAAAGTAGCTATCATCCCTTTTTCTGACGAATTATGTAATCCTTCGATTTCGTAGACTAATAAATTCATCAAATGAATCATAATCACAATTGATATGATAGAAAAGGAAATATGAGTTAATATATGTTCTAAGGTCGCAAATATCATAAAAAAGGGTCCCTATAAAATAATTGAAATTGGGGATTAAATCTAATAGAATTAGATTCTAATATTCTATTAGATCTATTGTGTCTATAATATGAATTACTCTATTATTTATGCCGCCACTCGGACTCGAACCGAGATGCTCTAGCACTGCTTCCTAAGAGCAGCGTGTCTACCAATTTCACCATGGCGGCTGCGGTTTGCCTTAAAGAATCATAGTAAATTCATGTTGAATTGTCGATATTCAACATGAGTTTAGTAAACAATGAAGAAAGATGTATTTCCATATGAATTTTCATTCATATGGAAATGTTCAATATCAATAATACTGAATTAGTATCTTCGTAAGTTCAGTTTTCATAATCAACTTTTCCGTACTAGAAACCTAGTTTTTTTATCCATAACAGTAAGAACTCAATAGTTTTGTTTTCAGTTGAGGTATAAAATTCCTAATTTTTTTCTAACGATTTTTAGACCCAACGCCTTAGCATAAAGTAGAATGAAATATTCAGATTTTTCGTTGTCTATCGTAATTGTGTTTGAAAAATAAAAAAATTCATAGGAAATAAAAAACCATCTCACGAATTCAATATCAACCAAAGGATATTAAAAAAAAAAAAATACACAATAATGAGTACTTTGAATCCAGTAGACAAAAAGATTCTTATTTTTCAAATTACCTAGCTCTAATTAAGCTTTAACTAATCTGGAGAAGCGAAATACAAATAAAATACACAAGATACACAATACATTAGCAAATCTGAATCATTTGTCTTCCAAATAAAAAATGAAAAAATGGAAGTTCTTTGAGACATGTCAATTAAGATTTTTCCAATACTTTTTTTTGTACGACAAAAAAACTTTTTGACTGTCCGGTGGAAACAGATTTAGCTAAAGAAAAAGCTTTTCTTGCCGCTAAAGAACCTTTCTTTCTCCAAAGATTTCTACGAATATGCTTTTTTGACATAGAAGTACGCTTTTTTGGAACTGCCATTCAAAGGGTAGGTGACTCATTTTTATCGTTGTATGTGAAAGACATATATTGTTCAAAATAAATTACTCTTTATTAGTCATTATCTATACTTATTCCATAAATT